CCCGATTATATGACCAATCATATATAGCATTTTTTATTTTGTCATAAAAATTTCTCTTAGGACCCATTTTAGCAAATGAATTAATTAAATACAAATTTTGAAAAGATGAATAAACAGGTTTATATAAAAAAAATGCTATAAATATTCCGAAAGAGGCTATACTAACTGAAAAAACTGCATCTTTACTAAATTCATACCAATCTATTGAATTGTTTGAATTTTTATGTAAAAGATTTATAGACGGGGTTAACCATTTTGTTAAAATATCCACATCTTGATTGAAAGGAATTCCTAAGAATCCAACGAACAAAGTAAATAGAATTAATATAAGTATTGGGAATAACATAGTGTTATTTGATTCATAAGGATACAAAGAAGTCTTGGTATTCCCTAAATTAGGAATCGAAAGAAAAGGTTGGATCAGATTTCTTACATTGTCATCAATGAGATCTACTTTATTTGAAAAAAAGGAAGGACGGCCACTCTTGTTCATTTTTAATAAAGTTACCAAACGAAAGTTTTTGTTACTTATTTTTGAACCCTCTTTACCCCATAGAGATATTGAATACAAGGGGGTATTCCTTTTTCCACTGTAATTTTGAAAATGAACGTTTAAATGTCCTTCAAAAGTAAGTAAATAGATTCGACACATATAAAATGCGGTTAATCCCGCGGTAGACCAAGCTATTATTGCAAAAATAGGTGAATACAACCAACTATCATTAAGAATTTCATCTTTCGACCAAAAACAAGCAAGAGGTGGAATACCACAAAGAGAAAGTGTACCTAATAAAAAAGAATTTTTAGTAATTGGTACATGTTTTGTTAAACCCCCCATAAGAACCATATTCTGACTTTTTTTTGGACAATATCCAACAAGAGTTTCCATTGAATGAATAACGGATCCCGACCCTAAGAACAATAACGCTTTTGAATAAGCATGAGTAATCAAATGAAATAAGGCACTGCGATAAGACCCCATACCTAGAGCTAACATCATATAACCCAATTGAGACATTGTGGAATAGGCTAAACCCCTCTTAATGTCTTTTTGAGCAAGAGCTAAAGTAGCTCCTAAAAAAACCGTTATTATCCCTATCAAAGAGATAAAATGCATTATGTGGGGTATGACTATGAAAAGAGGCATAAGTCGAGCTACAAGAAATATTCCCGCTGCTACCATCGTAGCAGCATGTATAAGAGCCGAAATAGGAGTCGGCCCTTCCATTGCATCAGGTAACCATACATGAAGGGGAAATTGTGCAGATTTAGCAATAGCACCGGCAAATAATAGAACAGCGCACAAAGTAACAAATAAAAAATTGACCTCATTATTCGAAATCAAGTTATTCAATATTTGGAATAAATCACGAAATTCGAAACTCCCCGTTACCCAATAAAACCCTAAAATGCCTAATAATAAACCAAAATCGCCAACACGATTAGTTACAAACGCTTTTTGACAAGCCTTTGCTGCAACAGGTCGTGTGAACCAAAATCCTATTAATAGATACGAACACATTCCAACTAATTCCCAAAAAATATAAATTTGTATCAAATTTGAACTAGTAACTAATCCCAACATGGAAGTACTGAAAAAACTCATATAAGCAAAAAATCTCAAATACCCGTGATCATGAGACATATAATTATCACTATAAATTAGAACTAAAATTCCAACAGTAGTGATTAATATTGACATAATAGAAGTAAGTGGATCAATCAAGTATCCAAATTCTAAAGAAAAATCATTATTGATAATCCAAGACCATACATATTGATAGACAGAACTGGTATTTATTTGCTGAATAGAAAGATTTATGGAAAAAATCATGACTATACTTAACAATAAAACGCTCTGAAAAGCCCACATACGACGAAGACTTTTTGTTGCCGTCGGAAAAATAAGAAGTCCCAACCCTATTAACATAGGAACTGGAAGTGGAAGCAAAGGTATTATCCACGCATATTGATATGTCTGTTCCATAAAAAAAGTTTTTTTTCTTAATTAATTGTTTCCGATTCACCGGATCTTAGCTCTTTCGAAAAAGTAAATAAAAAATAAAGATATGCACTAACTTATTTAATAATTTATATTTATATTAGTATTTATTCTGAGTCTTTTCAAAATTGTTCAAATATGCAAAACAAGAAGTTACAATTGGTCAAATGATATAACCAAGTGACATATAAAAACGAATACTTATAATAGGAAAGTAGGAAAATAAAAAAAGAATCATTATTATTATGATAATTTCTCGTAATAATATTATTCATATTCATAGAGCAAGGATAAAATTTTAGGCTAAAAAGAGTACTTGATGCTAATATGAATTAGAGGATTAACTAAGGTCGTTGGTCTAATGAAAAAAAACCTCTTGATTTTAGTTAGTTTATTTTAACTCATTAACTAATTCATTATGGGATTGATTGTTTTCCATTTCAATCAAAACAATTTATTAGGAATATTTGGAAAGTTTATAAAATTATAGCTCTAAAATGAACTTTTTATCGAGCAAGGATAAAAAATGACTGAGATCCTTTTTTATCAAACTACATACCCTTTAACAAATTTTTTACTAGTCTCATTCAAGTTTTAAAGTTTAGGTGTATTTTTTTTTTTCAAGTTTTACTAAAAAAAGACTCAATTTATTAGGCAAAAGTTTACAAGTTTTATTACATGTAAATAAAATATAGAATGACTACAATAAAGGTATTTTAGGTTCTTTATTTCTTTTGATTTCTATCCCATAGCAGATGAGATATAAACAACGAAAACTAAGAGTTCCAAACCAAAAATTTTTGGTTTTACAAATAGTGTATGGCAAAATTTTGTTATTTCGAGTCATTTTTGATAAAATTTTCACGGATCTTTGACGTATCTAGATTTCTATTAAGAGAATCTTTTAGAAAAAAAAAAATTAATGAATAAGATAAGAAATAATAATTCGTTTTGAACAATAGATGTCTTTCACATCCAACTATAACAATGACTAACTTCTTCTTTTTTAAATGGCAGTTCCAAAAAAACGTACTTCGATATCAAAAAAGCGTATTCGTAAAAATATTTGGAAAAGGAAAGGATATTGGGCGGCATTAAAAGCTTTGTCATTAGGGAAATCTCTTTCTACCGGGAATTCAAAAAGTTTTTTTGTACGACAAACAAATAAGTCCTAAAATATTAGATTGGAATAATTTTGAATGGATTTGACTAAAAAAATTGGATCAGTAATTTGTTAATTTAATATCAGTAATTTGTTAATTTAATATTAAATTAAAATTAAATTAACAATTGGCAGTTCCTATTCTAATCAATATGAAATAGACTCTTAATCTTATAAAAAGAAGACGTATTCTTCATTTCTAAATTATAAAAATAAAAAAGAATATAATTAAATAAATTAAAATGAAATAAATATATATTTTTATAAGATTTTTGATTATTTTTTATTTTTATTTTAGTATATTTTCATTCATATTTTGGTGGTGGGGAGTCTTCTTTTCCCCATCGACCTTTACAAGAATAAAGAATGAAAAAAAAAAAAAATTATATTTATCAGGAAGGGCAGATAGAATATTTTTAGTTCAAATTAATTAATTGTTCAAACTAATCCATTCCGTGTTAAATATTTTTGGATCGCTTTCTGACTTCTTAATCTTAATTTCTTATATATTATACTATTAATTAAATTAAATTTATTTTCCATATATATCCAATTTTCAGCCCAATCAATCAATAATCAATAAAAGAACTTAATTGTTGAGATATTATGTACAAGTGGCAATTTGGAGTAATCCAAAATAGACATATTTTAGTTTTAGATTCATTGATAAAATTGAGTTTGTGTTTCAAATGGAATTTATTAAATCAGATAAACCAGAAATAATGACAATAAAAGAAAAAAGTTTTTTAGTCTATCGAAGAATTCTATAGTTGCAAAAATCGTATTTTAGAATCGGCTAAACTACGTCAAAGCCCTAAAACGAGACACCTTAAAGAAACTACTGAACCTTTCAATTGACTTTTTTGAACTCTTTTTTTTTTTCTTTACTAAAAAAAACTTATTTGAGTAAATTGACTTGTTCAATCTCGACGATTGAATATAAATAGGTTATTATGAGTTCGAGCAAGCCGCCATGGTGAAATCGGTAGACACGCTGCTCTTAGGAAGCAGTGCTAGAGCATCTCGGTTCGAGTCCGAGTGGCGGCATGCCATCTTCTAAAAGATATCAAATAGATCCTATAATAAAATTAAATTAAATTCCCAATTTATATTTCTTAATTAATACGGGGGGATTCCCCGTTTTTTCATTTTTATGATATTTTCAACTTTAGAGCATATATTAACTCATATTTCCTTTTCTATTGTTTCAATTGTAATTACAATTCATTTGATAAGCTTATGGGGCAATCAAATTAGAAAACCATATTATTCGTCAGAAAAGGGGATGATAGCGACTTTTTTATGTCTAACAGGATTGTTAATAACTCGTTGGATTGATTCGGGCCATTTTCCACTAAGTGATTTATACGAATCATTAATTTTTCTTTCATGGAGTTTCTCCCTTATTCATATAGTTCCTTATTTCAAAATAAGAAAAAATTATTTAACAACAATAACTGCCTCAAGTACTATTTTTACCCAAGGCTTTGCTACATCGGGTCTTTTAAATGAAATACATAAACCCACAATATTAGTACCCGCTCTACAATCGGAATGGTTAATAATGCACGTAAGTATGATGATATTGAGCTATGCGGCTCTTCTTTGTGGATCATTATTATCAGTAGCACTTCTAGTCATTACATTTAGAAAACTTTTTTATAGTTCTAAAAGTAAGAATTTATTAAAATTAAATGGGTCATTTTCTTTTGGTGAAATCCAATACAAGAATGAAAGCAACAATATTTTTCAAAAAAAAGCTTTTTTTCCTGTTAACAATTATTATAAGGCCCAATTGATTCAACAATTAGATTATTGGAGTTATCGTGTGATTAG